GTTAATGTAGCTTATTTCACAAAAGCGCGGCACTGAAGTTGCCGAGATGAGAAACAAAAATTCTCCAGCAACAAAAGTTTTGGTCCTGGACTTACTGTTGTTTACTATTAAGCTTATACATGCAAGTCTCAGCATACCAGTGAAAATGCCCAAGCCCCCTAAAAAGAAATACCGGAGCAGGCATCAGGCACTACCTTTTATGCCCATAACGCCTTGTCCTACCACACCCCCACGGGATTTCAGCAGTAATAAACATTGGGCTATGAGTGAAAACTTGACCCAACTATAATATAAAGGGCTGGTAAATTTCGTGCCAGCCACCGCGGTTAAACGAAAGGCCCAAGACAACAGAAAAACGGCGTAAATTGTGACTAGATGCGATTAACAACAAAAATATTGAACTCTAAACTAGTTGTAAAATGCTTAATTTACGAGGAAACCCACAAAATATTTTTTTACTTACCCCCTTTGATCACACGAAAGCTTAGAAACAAACTAGGATTAGATACCCTACTATGCTAAGCCCTTAACATTGATAGCATATTATACCTTGCTATTCGCCAGAGAACTACAAGTGAAAAACTTTAAACTCAAAGGACTTGGCGGTGTCCCATACCGACCTAGAGGAGCCTGTCCTATAATCGATACCCCCCGCTCCACCTCACCTCTTCTAGCACCCGCTCAGCTTATATACCGCCGTCGACAGTTTACCCCATGAGGGATTAATAGTAGACACAACAGCCCCCGCTAACACGTCAGGTCAAGGTGTAGCCCATGTTGAGGAAGAGATTGGCTACATTTTTTGTACCAAAAAACACGGAATGCAACATGAAACCCTGCATGAAGGTGAATTTAGTAGTAAGACTAAACAAGAGTGTTTATCTTAACATCGCTCTGGGACGCGCACACACCGCCCGTCACCCTCCTCGCTGACCCCCCCCCCCCATCTATAAACCAACTAAACCGACTAGAGGAGGCAAGTCGTAACATGGTAAGCGTACCGGAAGGTGTGCTTGGAACAAAATGTAGCTTAAATAAAGCATCCAACTTACAATTGGAAGACGCCGCTAACACCGACCTTTTTGAGCCTAAATCAATGCTAAACAGCACTACAAAACAACCCCAAAACAAAGTCAAACCATTTGCGCTGAGCTAGTAAATGAGATTAAACACTATCTAAGCCTACCTAGTACCGCAAGGGAAAAATGAAAGAATAATGAAAAACCCAAGCACAGCACAGCAAAGATATACCCCTGTACCTCTTGCATCATGGTCTAGCCAAACCCCCATAAACAAAGAGGACTTAAGTCTGTCTACCCGAAACCAAACGAGCTATTTCTGGTTAGCTTTTTACTAGAGCACACCCGTCCCTGTAGCAAAAGGGTGGGAAAACCTAGAAATAGAGGCAAAACGCCTACCGAGCTTGGTGATAGCTGGCTACTCAGCAAAAGAATTTAAGTTCACTCTCAGACCAACCTACCGGGACTATAAGCACTAAGCAAAGCCCCTCCCTCCTGTCTGAGAAAAATCAATGAGGGTACAGCCTCATTGACACGGAATACAGCCCGAATTGCGAGAAACCACCCATAAAGTTTTAGTGGGCTCCAAAGCAGCCACCAATAAGTGCGTCAAAGCTTAAACTAAAACTAATTATTTACCTTAAACTGAACTCCCAACCCTTAGCGAGTAATTTTATTTGTTAATAAAAATACCCATGCTAGAACTAGTAATGAGAATACCTCCCTTCTCTCCACACACCTTTAAATCAAAAATAGAAACACCGCTGATATTTAACAGACCACAAACGGAAAGACACAAACTACTAGCCCCCGTGTCTTCCTCTCTGTTACCCCAACACAGGAGTGTAAGAAAGAAAGGCTAAAATCTGCAAAAGGAACTCGGCAAAAATTAGTCCCAACTGTTTACCAAAAACATAGCCTTTAGCCCAACAAGTATTAAAGGTCTCGCCTGCCCAGTGACTATTTAACGGCCGCGGTATCCTAACCGTGCAAAGGTAGCATAATCACTTGTCCTCTAAATAAGGACTAGAATGAACGGCTAAATGAGGACTAAACTGTCTCTTACAGAAGGCCAATGAAACTGATCTTTCAGTTCAAAAGCTGAAATGTTATCATAAGACGAGAAGACCCTGTGGAGCTTAAAACCTTGACCACTAAACATGTACAGCCTTGGTTTTTAGTTGGGGCGACTTCGGAGCAAAAGACAACCTCCGATAAAACATATCAAGATCTACACATCAAAATAATCATTTGACCCAGTAGTTTAACAAAACTATCTGATCAATGAACCAAGTTACCCCAGGGATAACAGCGCTATCCCCTTCTAGAGTCCATATCGACAAGGGGGCTTACGACCTCGATGTTGGATCAGGAAATCCTAATAGTGCAGCTGCTATTAAGGGCTCGTTTGTTCAACGATTAATATCCTACGTGATCTGAGTTCAGACCGGAGCAATCCAGGTCGGTTTCTATCTATGCAGGCCCATCCCTAGTACGAAAGGACCGGGACGGAAAGATCCATGCCAAAAGCACATCTTACCAAAATTGCTGATTTTTTACTAAAGCAGACACTTGGCCTACGTGTCAGCCTAAAATAAGGGTTGTTAAGGTGGCAGAGCCAAGTAATGCAAAAGACCTAAAATCTTTCTACAGGAAAGCAAAGTTCCTTCTTAATAATGCACAAATTACTCTCCTATGTCGTTTCCCCACTAACATACATTATTCCCATCCTTATTGCTGTAGCTTTTTTAACCCTACTTGAACGAAAAATTTTAAGCTACATACAACTACGAAAAGGCCCAAACGTAGTGGGCCCCTTTGGCATTCTTCAGCCTGTCGCGGACGGCGTAAAACTTTTTATTAAAGAACCCATCCGACCAACCACCGCATCTCCAACCCTATATATCCTTACACCAACCTTAGCCTTATTATTCGCCCTTATAATATGAACTCCTCTTCCGATACCCAACTCCATAGCAGACATAAACTTTGGTCTTCTATTCCTCCTCGCATTATCAAGCATAATAGTCTACACGATCCTATGATCCGGATGAGCATCAAACTCTAAATATGCTTTAATAGGCGCCCTTCGGGCAATCGCACAAACCATTTCTTACGAGGTCACCCTGGGCATTATTTTAATTTCAATTATTATACTAACAGGAACCTTCACACTACATACACTAATCATTACTCAGGAATACACATGGCTTATTTTCCCCACTTGACCTCTAGCAATAATATGGTATGTATCAACCCTAGCAGAGACCAATCGAGCCCCATTTGATTTGACTGAGGGTGAATCTGAGCTCGTCTCAGGATTTAATGTTGAATATGCAGCCGGACCATTCGCACTTTTCTTCTTAGCAGAATATGCCAATATTTTAATAATAAACACCCTATCGTGCATCCTATTTTTTAGCCCTCCCGCAACAATACAAACAGAATTATTCTCAATTAGCCTGTTTACCAAAACACTACTACTAACACTCGGGTTTCTTTGAATCCGAGCTTCATACCCGCGATTTCGCTACGACCAGCTTATGCACCTCCTATGAAAACAGTTTCTCCCTATCACACTAGCACTTTATCTCTGATATATCACACTTCCTACTACATTAGCAGGCCTCCCACCCACAACATAACTTTTGGACGTGTGCCCGAGATCTAGGGATTACTTTGATAGAGTAATACACAGGGAATAGTTACCCCCTCACCTCCTCACCTCCTTTAGAAGAACAGGAATTGAACCTGAACCTAAGACCCCAAAACTCTCTGTACTACCTTTATACTATCTTCTAGTAAAGTCAGCTAATTAAGCTCTTGGGCCCATACCCCAAAAATGTTGGTCAAACCCCTCCTTTACTAATGAACCCCCTAATTTCATCAATTATACTCTCAAACTTAGCCCTAGGGGCAATCATTACTGCCTCTAGCTTTCACTGATTCCTAGCATGAATTGGCCTAGAACTTAACACTCTAGCAATTCTTCCTGTCCTAGCTAAACAGCACCACCCACGAGCTACCGAAGCAGCCACAAAATACTTTATTATTCAAGCAACCGCATCTTCCATTATCTTATTCTCAAGCATATATAATGCCTGACACACCGGAACATGAGACATTACCCAACTCTCTACACCCCCCACCACAGTAACATTAACAATTGCACTCACCATAAAACTAGGTCTCGCTCCTATACACTTCTGACTCCCAGAAGTAATACAAGGTGTTACTCTATCATCAGCCCTAATTATTACAACATGACAAAAATTGCCCCCTATAACCCTCCTCTATTTAACTGCACCCAACCTTCCAACCTCAGTCTTACTTGTATTAGCTATCACCTCAACCCTAATCGGGGGCTGAGGTGGCCTCAACCAAACCCAAATACGAAAAATTATAGCCTACTCATCAATCGCACACTTAGGTTGAATAATCGCAGTAATTTCCCTATCACAAAAACTTCTTCTATTCACCCTGTCTATCTATGTTCTAATAACCTCTTCAATATTTTTAATCCTTATCTCATCCTCATCAAAAACATCCAAAGACTTAGGACAGCTTTGAACAACTTCTCCAACCATAACATCTATTTCCCTAGTAACTTTAGTTTCACTAGCTGGCCTACCTCCGCTCATTGGATTTCTACCAAAATGACTTATCTTGAAGGAACTAACAACCAACAACCTCACCCCTATAGCAGCTGCCCTCGCCCTATCCTCCCTCCTCAGCTTAATATTCTATATACGCTTAACATACACAACAACACTAACAATTTCCCCTAATACAGCCAGCTCCATAATAAAATGGCGGTTTAAACTAATAAAACCACTCAATACAACCACAATAATTTCTACGATCCTCACTATAATCCCCATTCTACCACTGTTTTCCCCCTAGAAACTTAGGTTAAACCAAACCAGAGGCCTTCAAAGCCTCAAATAGGGCTCACACCCTAGTTTCTGATAAGACCTGTATAACCCTAATATACATCTCCTGAATGCAACTCAAGCACTTTAATTAAGCTAAGGCCTTTCAAGATGGACAGGCCTCGATCCTGCAAAACTCTAGTTAACAGCTAAAAACCCAACCCAGTGGGCTTCCATCTTTCTTCCCCCGTTATAAAAAAAACGGGGGAAGCCCCGGCACCTTTATAGTGCTTCTCCAAATTTGCATTTTGGCGTAATTACCTCAGGACTTAGATGATAGGGGGAGTCTAATCTCCGTACTAGGGTTTACAGCCCTACGCTTTCCTCAGCCACTCTACCTGTGTCCTTAACCCGTTGACTCTTTTCAACTAACCATAAAGATATCGGCACCCTATATCTACTTTTTGGCGCCTGAGCTGGAATAATTGGTACAGCACTAAGCTTAATTATCCGAACAGAATTAAGTCAGCCTGGGTCCCTCCTCGGCGATGATCAAATTTATAATGTGGTTGTCACAGCTCATGCCTTTATTATAATCTTTTTCCTTGTAATGCCCGTTATAATCGGAGGGTTCGGAAACTGACTAATCCCTCTAATAATTGGCGCTCCTGATATAGCATTCCCACGAATAAATAATATAAGCTTCTGACTGCTCCCTCCTTCATTGCTATTACTACTTTCATCCTCTGCTATTGAAGCCGGCGCAGGAACTGGCTGAACAGTGTATCCCCCTTTAGCAGGGAACCTCGCTCACGCAGGAGCATCTGTGGACTTGACCATCTTTTCTCTCCACCTGGCCGGGATTTCCTCAATTTTAGGAGCAATCAACTTTATTACCACTTGCATCAACATAAAACCACCAAACATAACACAGTACCAGACCCCCTTATTTGTATGATCTGTTCTAATTACAGCAGTCCTTCTCCTTCTATCTCTGCCCGTCTTAGCTGCAGGCATTACAATACTCTTAACAGATCGAAACCTAAATACATCTTTTTTTGACCCTGCAGGCGGAGGTGACCCAATCCTATACCAACACTTATTTTGATTTTTTGGTCATCCTGAAGTATATATTTTAATCCTCCCTGGCTTTGGTATAATTTCACATATTGTTACCTATTATTCAGGAAAAAAGGAACCTTTCGGCTACATAGGAATAGTGTGAGCCATAGTGTCTATCGGATTCTTAGGCTTTATTGTCTGGGCTCACCATATATTTACAGTCGGCATAGATGTCGACACTCGAGCCTACTTCACCTCTGCCACAATAATTATTGCCATTCCCACAGGGGTCAAAGTTTTCAGCTGACTAGCAACGCTTCATGGTGGAACAATTAAATGAGACGCCGCCATACTCTGGGCCTTAGGCTTTATTTTTTTATTCACAGTTGGTGGTCTCACTGGCATTATCCTTGCAAACTCCTCACTAGACATTGTCCTCCATGACACCTACTACGTAGTCGCTCACTTCCACTACGTTCTATCTATAGGAGCCGTATTTGCCATTATGGGGGGGTTTGTTCACTGATTTCCCCTATTCTCAGGCTTTACTCTACACCCCACATGGACAAAAATTCAATTTGGCGTAATATTTGCTGGAGTTAACATAACATTCTTTCCCCAACACTTTTTAGGCTTAGCTGGTATACCTCGACGCTACTCGGACTACCCAGACGCCTACACCCTATGAAATACTATCTCATCTATCGGCTCACTAATTTCACTTACCGCCGTAATTTTAATAATATTTATTATTTGAGAAGCTCTATCAGCCAAACGTGAAGTTCTAGCCCTAGAACTAACAAACACCAACTTAGAGTGACTTCATGGCTGTCCACCCCCATACCATACCTACGAAGAGCCTTCACACGTACAGATCCCAAGGGAGGAGGGACTTGAACCCCCTTTAACTGATTTCAAGCCAGCTATGCTTCCAAACGCTTCTCCCCTCATGAGGCCCTAGTAAATTAATTATATAGTTCTGTCAGCACTAAGTTATGGGGTAAATCCAACCCATGGTCCTCAATGGCACACCCAGCACAACTTGGCTTTCAAAATGCAGCCTCCCCTATCATAGAAGAGCTTCTCCACTTCCACGATCATGCATTAATAATTGTCTTCTTAATTAGTGCCTTAGTACTCTATATTATTAGCCTCATACTAACAACAAAACTTACGCATACCAACAGCATAGATGCCCAAGAAGTCGAAATAGTATGAACAATTCTTCCCGCCATCATCCTTATCCTAATCGCCTTGCCGTCTCTTCGTATTCTCTACCTAATAGACGAAATTAATAATCCACATCTAACTATTAAAGCTGTGGGTCACCAATGATACTGAAGCTATGAGTACACAGACTACGAAAACTTGCTATTTGACTCATACATAGTCCCAACACAGGAACTACCTACGGGAGGACTCCGACTATTAGAAGTAGACCACCGCATTGTGGTTCCAATAGAATCTCCAATTCGAATTTTAATCACAGCAGAAGATGTCCTACACTCATGAGCAGTTCCTGCGCTAGGGGTAAAAACAGATGCAGTGCCCGGTCGACTAAATCAAACAACCCTAATTACATCTCACCCCGGCCTATTTTATGGTCAATGCTCAGAAATTTGTGGGTCAAACCATAGCTTCATACCAATTGTAGTAGAATCTACACCACTTAAATTCTTCGAAGATTGATCCAGTATAGTTGTTCACTCATCATTAAGAAGCTAAAACCAGCGCTAGCCTTTTAAGCTAGAGATGGGGTAATAAAACCCCCTTAATGATATGCCCCAACTAAACCCGTCACCCTGATTTATAATCTTCTTACTAATCTGAATCGTATTCATCATAATACTGACAAAAGTACTAAAAGCACACCCCAATCTCGCACTGACACAGCATCACCACAAATCTTACACAAACCTCTGAACCTGACCATGGCCTTAAATTTTTTCGATCAGTTTGATATACATACCACCCTTGGAATCCCATTAATTCTTCCAGCCCTACTGTTTCCACTCATTCTCTGAGTAACAACTAACCGCTTCATTAAAAACCGCCTTACAGCCCTCCAACTCTGACTAACAAGCCTTCTTACAAAACAACTTGTCACGCCAATTAATAATCCAGGGCACAAATGAGCCAGCTCTTTTACAACACTCATATTACTACTAATCTCACTAAACACCCTGGGACTCCTGCCATATACCTTCACACCAACAACTCAACTATCAATAAATATAGCCCTTGCCCTCCCAACCTGATTAATAACAATTATAGTAGGACTACGAAATCAACCTACCACTTCACTTGGTCACCTCCTCCCAGAAGGCACCCCTACTCCCCTCATCCCCATACTTATTATCATTGAAACAGCCAGCCTATTAATTCGCCCAATCGCACTTGGAGTCCGATTAACAGCTAATTTAACAGCTGGTCACCTATTAATTCAACTTATTTCTTCCGCAACCTTAGCTACTGCAAGCATGCTAACCCTCGCCTCCTCAATAGCATTTATTACACTTCTTCTTCTCACAGGCCTAGAAATAGCCGTTGCCCTAATTCAAGCATACGTATTTACCTTGCTCCTAACACTTTATTTACAAGAAAATATCTAATGACTCACCAAACACACCCCTTTCATATAGTTGATCCAAGTCCGTGACCGCTAACAGGGGCTATTGCAGCCTTACTCATAACATCCGGACTAGCAGCATGGTTTCACTTCAACAATATAAATCTGATACTTCTTGGCTTCCTCATCCTTATTCTAACTATACAACAATGATGACGAGACATTATTCGCGAAGCCACTTATCAAGGTCATCACACAGCACCCGTGCAAAAAGGCCTTCGATACGGCATAATTCTCTTCATTACCTCAGAGGTATTCTTCTTTGCAGGTTTCTTTTGGGCTTTTTATCACTCTAGTCTAGCCCCCACACCAGAACTCGGAGGTCAATGACCTCCAACTGGTATCAAGCCACTTAACCCCTTCGAAGTTCCCCTCTTAAATACCGCCGTTCTACTCGCTTCCGGAGTTACTGTAACATGAGCCCACCATGCCCTAATAGAAGGAAACCGCAAAGATAGCATTCAAGCATTAACCTTGACAGTTTTATTAGGTCTATACTTCACAGCCCTACAAGCTAGCGAATACTACGAAGCCCCTTTCACCATTTCAGACTCAGTGTACGGCTCAACTTTCTTTGTAGCGACGGGATTTCACGGCCTTCATGTTATCATCGGCTCCACCTTCTTAATAACATGCTTAATACGACAAACACTCTACCACTTTACAACTAATCACCACTTTGGATTTGAAGCAGCCGCTTGATATTGACATTTTGTAGACGTAGTATGACTGTTCCTATATGTATCAATCTACTGATGAGGCTCATACTTTTTTAATATAAATATTATAGATGACTTCCAATCATCCAATCTCAGACCCACCCTGAGAAAAAGTAATGACCCTAGCAACTATAATCACAGTTTCCTTATCATTATCTACCCTCCTCATACTTATTAGTTTCTGATTACCACAACTAATACCAGACATAGAAAAACTCTCCCCCTATGAATGTGGGTTTGACCCTCTTGGGTCTGCACGCCTACCTTTTTCAATTCGATTTTTCTTAATTGCTATTCTTTTCCTCCTATTTGACCTAGAAATTGCCCTCCTTCTACCCACCCCATGAGCCATCAACTTACCACATCCCTCAACAACAATCACTTGAACATCAACAATCATTGCTCTTCTAACCATTGGTCTAATTTACGAATGAACCCAAGGTGGTCTAGATTGAGCTGAATAAGGGGTTAGTTTATTTAAAACCACTAATTTCGACTTAGTAGATTCTGACTGATCAGAACCCCTAACATGCCAACAACCCTCTTTTTACTTAGCATCTCATTTTTTCTGGGCCTACTAGGACTAACACTCCATCGAGTCCATTTTATATCAATCTTAATCTGCATCGAAACCATAATACTCGTTCTTTATCTGATAATAACAATATTTATCTCCCTTACTAATACCGCAACCATTGCTATTATACCAGTTCTTCTTCTAGCTATATCGGCCTGTGAAGCAAGCTCAGGCCTTGCCCTGCTTGTAGCTACCTCTCGAACACACGGAACTGACCACATAAAAAACTTAAACCTGTTAAAATGCTAAAAATCATTATCCCAACAGCCCTATTAACTCCAACCGCACTTTTCCTAAAACCAACTATCTTATTTTCACTAACAACTGCATACTCAATACTTCTAGCCCTGCTCAGCTTGACTCTTTTTAACCAGCCTCTACTACTACAGATCTCTAACTCATCGCCTTACTTCTCTACTAATTCTATTTCTACCCCGCTCATTATCCTCTCATGCTGATTACTTCCGCTCATAATTTTAGCCAGCCAAAATCACCTAAAAACCGAACCCCTAAATCGTAAACGTACATTCCTAATAACCCTTGTACTGCTACAAACAACTCTTATCATAACATTCGCTGCTTCAGAGTTTATTCTATTTTATATCTTGTTTGAAACAACGCTAATCCCCACCCTAATTATCATTACTCGTTGAGGAAATCAAGCTGAACGCTTAAATGCAGGTCTTTACTTCCTTTTTTATACCTTAGCAAGTTCCCTCCCCCTTCTAATTACCCTCCTTTACCTCTACAGCCTATCCCTCCACACTTCAATTGAACTATTTTTTCTCCAACAGCCAAACCTTCCACAAACAAACACAACCCAGGCCTTCTGACTAGCCTGTCTACTGGCTTTTATAGTAAAACTCCCCCTATACGGCTTTCACCTATGACTCCCCAAAGCTCACGTAGAAGCCCCAATCGCTGGCTCAATAGTATTAGCTGCAATTCTACTAAAACTAGGAGGTTATGGCCTAATCCGAATTTCGCCTTTATTAAACCCACACCCCCCAGCCTTAATATTCCCAATTGTAGTAATAGCTCTATGGGGTGTTCTAATAACTAGCTCAATTTGCCTTCGACAAACTGACCTAAAAGCCTTAATTGCCTACTCATCTATCAGCCACATAGGCCTGGTTGCAGCTGCAATTATTACACAAACACCATGAGGTATGACAGGCGCTATAACACTTATAGTCGCCCATGGACTAACCTCCTCAGCCCTATTTACCCTAGCAAACACCAATTATGAGCGCACCCATACCCGAACGCTTCTACTCGTACGCGGTCTTCAACTCGTTTTCCCACTAATATCTACATGATGACTTCTTATTAATTTAACCAACATGGCCTTGCCTCCCTCTATTAATTTTGTAGGCGAACTTCTCATTATTACAACCATATTTCACTGATCACCCCCCTCAATTATCCTAACTGGAGCTGGGACTCTATTTACTGCCTCATATTCCCTATACATATTCTTAATAACACAACGAGGATCAATCTCAACACAATTCCAGCTATTACCTCCCACCCACACCCGAGAACACCTAGCCCTTATCCTACACCTACTCCCTCTAGGACTACTAATACTAAAACCCACATTAATTTCAGGTCTCTTCATTTGTAAATATAGTTTATCCAAAACCCTAGATTGTGAGTCTAGCAATAGAAGTTTATAGCTTCTTATTTACCAAGAGGTGTATGAACATATAGACCTGCTAACTCTGATAACTGAAGATAAAATCCTCAGACCTCTTACTTCTAAAGGAAAGTAGTAATCCATTGGTCTTAGGCACCAAAAATCTTGGTGCAACTCCAAGTAAAAGTAAGCATGCACGGTCTTCTCATGCACTCCACCATACTTACCGTCCTATTCATCTTAATTCATCCTCTTTTAACCACCATAAACCCAATTCCACTGATAATAGGCTGAAGCATGCTTTACGCAAAAGCCGCTGTTCAACTAGCATTTAAAGTTAGCCTAGTACCCTTAGCCATTTATATACTTACCGGGATAGAAGCCTCAACAACCAACTTTACATGAACCAGCATTACTGGAATAGAAATCAGCATTAGCTTCATTTTTGACATATACTCACTAACTTTCATCCCAATTAGCCTATTTGTTACCTGATCAATCCTAGAGTTTGCTAACTGATATATATCTTCAGACCCAAACATAAATCGTTTCTTCAAGTACCTCTTAATTTTCTTACTTGCCATACTTATTCTAGTTACAGCTAACAACATGTTTCAACTATTCGTCGGATGAGAAGGAGTTGGTATCATATCCTTCATACTAATTGGTTGATGATTTGCCCGCCCCGATGCTAACACAGCAGCCCTACAGGCTATTATCTTTAATCGCGTAGGAGACATTGGTTTTATAGTTTCACTGGCCTGATTAGCAACCCACCTAGCATCCTGAAATATTCAAGAAATAATAATCCAAATAAAAAACCCACCCCTGCTCCCCCTTCTAGGATTAATTCTTGCCTCCGCAGGCAAATCTGCCCAATTTGGACTTCATCCATGACTACCAGCTGCCATAGAAGGCCCAACCCCAGTCTCAGCACTACTCCACTCAAGTACCATAGTAGTAGCCGGCGTATTTTTACTAATCCGCCTCCACCCAATTCTAGAGAACAATAAAACAGCCCTAACCATCATCCTATGCTTAGGAGCACTAACCACACTCTTTACAGCCCTATGTGCACTGACACAAAACGACATCAAAAAAATTATTGCATTCTCAACCTCCAGCCAATTGGGCCTCATAATAGTAACAATCGGACTAAATCAGCCTCAACTAGCCTTTCTCCACATTTCTACCCATGCCTTCTTTAAAGCAATACTATTTTTATGCTCCGGTGCAATTATCCACAACTTTAATGACGAACAGGATATCCGAAAAATAGGCGGAGTACAAAAGCTTATACCCACTACAGCTACCTGCATAACAATTGGCAATCTTGCCCTTACAGGGACTCCCTTTTTATCCGGCTTCTTTTCTAAGGATGCCATTATTGAAACAATAAATAACTCATCCCTCAACGCCTGAGCCCTAATAATTACCCTCTTCGCAACAATATTAACCGCCACATATACCATGCGAATGACCTTCTATGTCCAATTACTTACCCCACGAACAACCACAACGGCCATAAACGAAATCCCTACAACTTTAACTAATCCAATTATTCGACTCGCCATTGGAAGCCTCATTGTAGGCCTAATTCTTACAACAACAGTTTTACCAACAAACCCCACCCCTACAACCCTGCCCACCACTATAAAACTCTTAGCCTTAATCGTTGCTACCCTCGGGGCCATCTTCGCACTTCAGGTTGCAAAAAAAACTACCTGATTAATTATATCAAAACGACCTAAACACCATCAATTCTCCAACCAATTAGGATATTTCAATCCAACAGTTCACCGACAAAGCCCATTTTCTTCCCTACGCATGGGACAAAACTTAGCATTTCACATCAACGATCTTCTTTGATTAGAAAAATCAGGCCCTAAAGGACTAGTATCAATAAACATTTCCAATATTAAAACCACTACCTTAGCACAAAAAGGCCTAATAAAACTCTATTTATCTATTTTCTTAATTACCTCCTTATGCTTTATCACTCTTACATGGACCTAACTGCACGCAAACCCCCCCGAACTATCCCCCGAGTTAACTCCAATACAATAAACAACGCCAACAATAGGGCTCATCCACAAATCAACAGCCCACCTCCACCTAAATGGTACAATAATGACACACCACTTAAATCCACACGAACAATGGATAACCCAAACGAATCCGCCCCAGTTATACCCAAACTTAAATATTTTACTTCACTACATAACACCCCTAATAATAGCACTAATAAAAGATAACCACCAAAATAAATCCCAACCAACCAATCCCCTCAAGATTCCGGAAAAAGATCTGACGACAACGCAACAGAATAAGCAAAAACAACCAATATCCCCCCTAAGTAAATCAAAAGCAGCACAATAGACACAAAAGAACAACCTCACATAACTAATACCCCACACCCCATCCCAGCAGCAACAACTAAACTCCCAGCTCCATAATAAGTAGACGGGTTGGATGCAACACCAATCAAACTCATCACAAAACACACTGCAAAGAGACCAACAAAATATATCATTACTTCAATTTGGTCTACCCAAAACCTGCGACCTGAAAAACCGCCGTTGTTATTCAACTATTAAAGCAATGACCACTAACATCCGTAAAACCCACCCAATTCTAAAAATAGTAAATAACTCCTTCATTGATCTCCCGACTCCACCAAACATCTCCGCGTGATGAAACTTTGGGTCCCTCCTCGGCTTATGCCTTATCATTCAAATCATTACCGGCCTCTTCCTAGCCATACATTATACTGCAGATGTCTCATCTGCATTCTCATCCGTCGCTCATATTCACCGAGATGTTCAGTACGGGTGGCTTATCCGAAACCTCCACGCCAACGGAGCATCCATATTTTTCATCTGTATTTACATGCATATCGGACGAGGCCTTTATTATGGCTCCTACATCTTTACTGAAACCTGAAACATTGGAGTAATTCTTCTACTCCTAGTAATAGCCACAGCATTCATGGGTTATGTCTTACCCTGAGGACAAATATCATTTTGAGGGGCTACTGTTATTACTAACCTTCTCTCCGCAGTTCCCTATGTAGGCAATACTCTTGTACAGTGAATCTGAGGGGGGTTCGCAATTGATAACGCAACCCTCACTCGATTTTTTACCCTCCATTTTCTCCTACCTTTTATTATCGTAGGGGTCTCTATAATCCACCTTATCTTCCTCCACGAAACAGGCTCAAACAACCCAACAGGGTTAAACTCCAACCTAGACAAAATCCCATTCCACCCATATTACTCATATAAAGACGCCCTCGGTGCCCTTATTATACTCTTGTGTTTACTAAGTCTAACGCTATTTTCACCAAATTTATTAGGAGACCCAGAAAACTTTTCACCAGCAAATCCCCTAGTTACCCCCCCGCACATTAAACCCGAATGGTACTTCCTATTTGCTTATGCCATTCTTCGATCTATCCCTAACAAACTTGGCGGAGTCCTCGCACTTCTTTTCTCAATCCTAATTCTTTTTATCCTACCACTAACACACCTGTCTAAACAACGAGCACTAACCTTCCGACCCATCTCCCAAATGTTCTTCTGACTCCTAATCGCGGACATTCTTATTCTCACTTGAATCGGTGGACAGCCTGTTGAACACCCCTTCATTATTCTGGGCCAACTAGCCTCAACACTTTATTTTTTAATTTTCCTCCTTTTACTACCAGCAGCCGCAATTTTAGAAAACAAACTTCTAAACTGATAGTTCTGGTAGCTTAAATTAACCTAAAGCCTTGGCTTTGTAAACCAAAGATGAGAAATATCCTCCCAGAACATCAAAAGAAAGGTATAACACACCCTATCACTAGCCCCCAAAGCCAGTATTTTTCTTAAACTACCTTTTGCCTTTAAAACAAGCCGTCCAAGACGGCATGCATTCCCCTTCACCAGCCGCTTCTAGCGGCTTTTTTGCCTTTAAAACAAGCCGTCCAAGACGGCATGCATTCCCCTTCACCAGCCGCTTCTAGCGGCTTTTTTGCCTTTAAAACAAGCCGTCCAAGACGGCATGCATTCCCCTTCACCAGCCGCTTCTAGCGGCTTTTTTGCCTTTAAAACAAGCCGTCCAAGACGGCATGCATTCCCCTTCACCAGCCGCTTCTAGCGGCTTTTTGCCTTTAAAACAAGCCGTCCAAGACGGCATGCATTCCCCTTCACCGGCCGCTTCTAGCGGCTTTTTTGCCTTTAAAACAAGCCGTCCAAGACGGCATGCATTCCCCTTCACCGGCCGCTTCTAGCGGCTTTTTGCCTTTAAAACAAGCCGTCCAAGACGGCATGCATTCCCCTTCACCGGCCGCTTCTAGCGGCTTTTTGCCTTTAAAACAAGCCGTCCAAGACGGCATGCATTCCCCTTCACCGGCCGCTTCTAGCGGCTTTTTTGCCTTTAAAACAAGCCGTCCAAGACGGCATGCATTCCCCTTCACCGGCCGCTTCTAGCGGCTTTTTGCCTTTAAAACAAGCCGTCCAAGACGGCATGCATTCCCCTTCACCGGCCGCTTCTAGCGGCTTTTTGCCTTTAAAACAAGCCGTCCAAGACGGCATGCATTCCTCCCCCCCCCATTCAACCCCCTCCAGGAAATATTCCCTCACTTTTTAACCACCCACTTTTCACTCATCCTATGTAAAATAATAAAAATAAGGGGTGATGATTTATATACTATTATGTATATAGTACATTAACCTATTTACCCCATGATAAATTATTAGTACATTATCCTATTTATCATACATAATACATATATGTATAATCGTGCATTATTTATTTACCCCATGAATATCATATATATACCTACTCCTACATATTTTACATAATACATAACTGATCAAAGTGCACTATATTATATACCATACGACTATTATTCAGTACTATCAACCTATTTATTTAACTCAAGAACGTTATATCTAGATCGTGCATAATTCCATTTACTCATGAATATCCAGTCATTACTACCCTCCATAGTCTTACATTCAGACATCACCTGCAAAAGCTCTCGTCAATACGGCAGTGTATTTTATACCCGGTTATTTCGTAATCTGGCTTCTCACGTGAGAATCATCAACCCCTGTATATAAGGCCCCCCTCCCTAGTATCACGTCCATAACTTGAGGTTGCATCACTTTCTCACTTTTTCCAAGGCCTCTGGTTGTTAGGTCAGGACCATGCTACTCTCCATCACCACTTTCTCACTTTTTCCAAGGCCTCTGGTTAATGGGTTAATTACCCTCTTACCCTTGACCATAGTATAACTGGTTTTCCTGGCAGTTGGTATTTTTTATTTTTGGCTCCTTTCAATCCTCATCTCAAGTGTACGCGCCTAGCCGATTTCTAGCCTGAGCTAACAGTGCAATGGGCTTCGTGCAACCTACCTATATGGTATTATTGTCTGAATGCTTGGTAGACATATTTTTCGATGCTAAAAATTTAGCACTAAAATTTCCCACGACGTTTTTAACAAATTTTAACAAACTTTTTAAAAAAATTTTTAAAAAATTAAAATTTTCTCCTAAAACCGTCTAGCAGAATTTTTTTGGCTCTTTCCTTCACGTTCGCGCTTATCGCAAACTATTAAAAATTTTATCAAAAACTTTTCTACAATAGCTAATTTTTCTTCAACACTAAACTTTACCACATTAACTAAATATTTTATTAAAAAAAAACAGTTTTTTTTCTCGCAAACCCCCCTACCCCCCTACTAACAATTTTTCAAATTTGATCAGTTTGTTTCCTCGCCAAACCCCTAAAACGAGTTTTGATCAATTTGATTAATCATCAGTAAATTGCAGTCATCAATGAACTTTTTAAAGAACAAACATAACTACAAATTTTGTTTAATCATTTGTTAAATTTTAATTTGTTTACTACAATTTTTGCCTAAATCTTACTAGAACACAAACAAATTAACAAAGAGTTTAAACAAAGTTTCTCCAAATTCTAAGACCTATAACAAACTAACAAAGGTTAATTTGTTTATAATTAACCTAAATTTGTCTAGAACACAAACAAATTAATAAAAGAACTAATTTGTTTATAATTGACTTAAATTTACCTAGAACACAAACAAATTAACAAAGATTAATTCATTTGTAACTAACTAAATTTTAAATTTTAAAAGGTTAATTTGTTTATAATTAACCTAAATTTGTCTAGAACACAAACAAATTAATAAAAGAACTAATTTGTTTATAATTGACTTAAATTTACCTAGAACACAAACAAATTAACAAAGATTAATTCATTTGTAACTAACTAAATTTTAAATTTTAAAAGGTTAATTTGTTTATAATTAACCTAAATTTGTCTAGAACACAAACAAATTAATAAAAGAACTAATTTGTTTATAATTGACTTAAATTTACCTAGAACACAAACAAATTAACAAAGATTAATTCATTTGTAACTAACTAAATTTTAAATTTTAAAAGGTTAATTTGTTTATAATTAACCTAAATTTGTCTAGAACACAAACAAATTAATAAAAGAACTAATTTGTTTATAATTGACTTAAATTTACCTAGAACACAAACAAATTAACAAAGATTAATTCATTTGTAACTAACTAAATTTTAAATTTTAAAAGGTTAATTTGTTTATAATTAACCTAAATTTGTCTAGAACACAAACAAATTAATAAAAGAACTAATTTGTTTATAATTGACTTAAATTTACCTAGAACACAAACAAATTAACAAAGATTAATTCATTTGTAACTAACTAAATTTTAAATTTTAAAAGGTTAATTTGTTTATAATTAACCTAAATTTGTCTAGAACACAAACAAATTAATAAAAGAACTAATTTGTTTATAATTGACTTAAATTTACCTAGAACACAAACAAATTAACAAAGATTAATTCATTTGTAACTAACTAAATTTTAAATTTTAAAAGGTTAATTTGTTTATAATTAACCTAAATTTGTCTAGAACACAAACAAATTAATAAAAGAACTAATTTGTTTATAATTGACTTAAATTTACCTAGAACACAAACAAATTAACAAAGATTAATTCATTTGTAACTAACTAAATTTTAAATTTTAAAAGGTTAATTTGTTTATAATTAACCTAAATTTGTCTAGAACACAAACAAATTAATAAAAGAACTAATTTGTTTATAATTGACTTAAATTTACCTAGAACACAAACAAATTAACAAAGATTAATTCATTTGTAACTAACTAAATTTTAAATTTTAAAAGGTTAATTTGTTTATAATTAACCTAAATTTGTCTAGAACACAAACAAATTAATAAAAGAACTAATTTGTTTATAATTGACTTAAATTTACCTAGAACACAAACAAATTAACAAAGATTAATTCATTTGTAACTAACTAAATTTTAAATTTTAAAAGGTTAATTTGTTTATAATTAACCTAAATTTGTCTAGAACACAAACAAATTAATAAAAGAACTAATTTGTTTATAATTGACTTAAATTTACCTAGAACACAAACAAATTAACAAAGATTAATTCATTTGTAACTAACTAAATTTTAAATTTTAAAAGGTTAATTTGTTTATAATTAACCTAAATTTGTCTAGAACACAAACAAATTAATAAAAGAACTAATTTGTTTATAATTGACTTAAATTTACCTAGAACACAAACAAATTAACAAAGATTAATTCATTTGTAACTAACTAAATTTTAAATTTTAAAAGGTTAATTTGTTTATAATTAACCTAAATTTGTCTAGAACACAAACAAATTAATAAAAGAACTAATTTGTTTATAATTGACTTAAATTTACCTAGAACACAAACAAATTAACAAAGATTAATTCATTTGTAACTAACTAAATTTTAAATTTTAAAAGGTTAATTTGTTTATAATTAACCTAAATTTGTCTAGAACACAAACAAATTAATAAAAGAACTAATTTGTTTATAATTGACTTAAATTTACCTAGAACACAAACAAATTAACAAAGATTAATTCATTTGTAACTAACTAAATTTTAAATTTTAAAAGGTTAATTTGTTTATAATTAACCTAAATTTGTCTAGAACACAAACAAATTTTTTAAATTTTAAAAGGTTAATTTGTTTATAATTAACCTAAATTTGTCTAGAACACAAACAAATTAATAACTATTTTTATTAAAAAACATTGGCTTCATCAGGACCAAATTATAAACTTATAAATCATAGTTTATCCTTCTTATCCCGACAGAGAACTAATTTCTCTTCCATTTTTTTTTCTATATATATATATATAAAAAATTTTTTTATTAAAAACAATTTTTATTAAATTTTCTCCAAAAATCCTCT